ACAAGAAAAATTCATATTCTGATACATACGAGTTATATAGGAATCGAAATAGTCTTTTATTTTCTTTTTTCAAAAGAAAAATAGATTTCATTGAAGTAATAAGACTATTCCAATTCGAATAATAGTTGAGAAAAAATCGCAATAAATGCAAAGATGGAACATCTTGGATCCGGTATTCAAGGAGTTGAACCAAGATTTCAAAATGGATAGGATAGGGTATTTCTATATGTGATAGATAATGTAAATGCAAAAATTTATCTTCTAAAAAAGGAAATATTGAATGAATAGATTGTAAATTTTGAAACTTTGGTATTTCTTTTTCTTCCGGACAAGATAGTTCTCCTAGCGAGAATGGGATTTCTACAACGATTGCAAAACCCTCAGATAGAATCTGAGAATAAAACTCCCAATAAAAATGATTGCTGTGATCCAACAATCGATCTTGATTAGGATGATTAACCGAATTAATCCAAAAATTCTGCTGATACATTCGAATAATTAAACGTTTCACAAGTAGTGAACTAAATTTCTTGTTATTACAACCAACAATCTCCACAGATTCGGAACCATTTAATCCATAATCATGGGCAAATGCATAAATATATTCCTGAAAGAGAAGTGGGTAGACGAAGTATTGTTGACGCAATTTCTGTTTTTCTGAATACCCTTCAAATTTTTCCATTTGTATTTCTACTTGAATCAGAGAAAAAAAAAGATTTCTCGATTTATCAAATGATGATACATAGTGCAATATGGTCAGAACAGGGTGTTACATTTTTTAATACAAACCCTGGAAAGAAAGGGAGTCTAATCCATAGATCTTTTTCCGCTCCTTTTCTATCTAATTAGTTTATGTTTGTTCTAATTACAAAAAAGAACAAATCTTTTATTTTTGCAGGCCAATCGCTCTTTTGACTTTGGAATACAATCTCTTTATCAATATACTGCTTCTTTTACACATTCAATTCATAACATCCCTTTTCAATTCATAATCAAGAATAATTAGGATTCCTAAAAAAAAAATGAAAGGGTCCACTCATAGGAAAACCCAACCTTTCCCCGCATCAGGCACTAATCTATTTTTAACGTCTAATTAGATCGGGAAATCATTTCAATTAAGAAGTTAAGCTCGTTGCTTTTTATTTTACCAGAATTAGAGCCAGGCTCTATCCATTTATTCACTAGACCCAGAAAATCATAATTTTTTTATTCCAAAAATAAAAAAAAAAGAAATTGATTTTATTACGACATGCTATTTTATCCATTCATTACCTTTGAGGATCAGTCGTGGTCTTCTAGACTCTACCAAGAGTCTGGACGAATTTGTTGCTTCATCCAAATGTGTAAAAGATCATAGTCGCACTTAAAAGCCGAGTACTCTACCATTGAGTTAGCAACCCAGATAAAATAGGATCTTAGATACGATCGAAATCCAAAAATCGATGGAATTACACCGGACGCTCCTGTCAAAACATTGAATTAGCAAGACATCAAAAGAAAGATTTTACGATCCATTAAAAACACTTAAATACCAAAATAAACAGATCGGTTAAATTTCACTAAGGTGAAAAAAGGAGCGGCCCCAATCACAATAGCAAAATTTTTATTTTTTTAGCAATTTATATTTCTTTAAATATCAAAATCTTGTATGTTTAAATATAACAATCTTGTATGAGAGTACATGCAAGGGGGGCAACCCTATCATTTGAGCGAAGTGTAGACAGAAATACCTAATATGGAGTGACGATAAAGAGACCTATCTATCTACAAATTCTATTTGTTTAATAGACCTTTGTCAATGGAAATATAATGGTAAGAAAACCAATTAGATACAAATAAGGAAATTAAATAAGGACTTTTGTTGGATTGGCACGAAATAAATGCAGCAAAAAAAATAGGACTAAAAAAGAGGCAAATTGTGTCTAAATAATTAAAGGGTACTAGTGACCCTCTCCTACTTTTTTATTCATTTAATTCTTCAATTAACTCAAAGTTCTTTCTTTATCTTTAAAGAATTCTGCTTTCCTTAAAATATCATAAACAGTTTTTGTAGGTTGAGCACCCTTTTCAAGGAAATAGAGAATAGCTGGAACATTTAAACAAGTTTGATTCTTTATCGGATCATAAAAACCAACTTTTCGAAGATCTCTTCCTTCTCTTCGAGATCGAACATCAATTGCAACGATTCGATAGACAGCTTATTGGGATAGATGTAGATAAACAATGCCCCCCCTAGAAACGTATAGGAGGTTTTCTCCTCATACGGCTCGAGAAAATGATTCGAATTTCTATATATAATACAAGTAGATAGAAATTAGACTATGACTTGCATTAATTTCCTTACAGAAAAGAAAAAACAAATTTCATTTATACTCATGACTCAAGTTGTCTAATTTTGACTGACAGACTTCAAAAAAGAAATCCTTCGAAATTTTTTGAGTCGTCTCTAAACTCTTTTCTTTATCTCATCTTGAACAAATCGAGTTTTATTCCTTATTCTGATCTAATTCTATTGTTGAGACGGTTGAAAATCATGTTTACTTGTTCCGGAATCCTTTATCTTTGATTTGTGAAATCCTTGGGTTTAGACATTACTTCGGGAATTCCTATTCTTTTTTCTTTCAAAAGAGTAGCAACATACCCTTTCTTTTTTTTTCCTTCAATAAAGCATTTTCTTCTTCTATAGAAATCGAATATGAACGATTGATTCTGATAGACTTTTAATCGAAAAAGTTTTCCAATCTTCCAAAATTAGACTTTCTTCTTATTTTAACCTTTTGATTTCTATATTAAGGATAGACTGACAAAGTTGGCCTAATTTATTAGTTTTCACTAACCATAGATTCTTTCCCTTGATAAAAACTAAATCCTGTCTTCTCGAGCTCCATCGTGTACTATTTACTTAGAAACAACCCAGCGCAAATTCGGTTCGGGACAAATAGAACAGACTATGTCGAGCCAAGAGCATTTTCATTACTATGGAAAATGGTGGATAGCAAAATCCACAATCGATCATGTCCTTCAAGTCGCACGTTGCTTTCTACCACATCGTTTTAAACGAAGTTTTACCATAACATTCCTCTAATTTCATTGCAAAGTGGTATCGAGAATTGATCCAATATGGATGGAATCATGAATAGTCATTGGTTTTGTATACTAATTCAAACTTGCTATCTATGGAGAAATATGGATAAAAGAAATAAGTATTTATCGGCGAAGACTCTGCAAAGATCCAATTTATTTAAACCCATATTCTATCATATGAATGAAACATAGTTTGAAAAAGAGGAATAAAATAGTTTGCTTAAGACTTATTTATTATTGAATTTCCACCCTCAACAGAGAACTCGAGATGATCAATCCTGAAATGAGAAGGATCGACTCTTCTCCAACAAATAAACTATCAACCTCCAAAAAAGTTGAATTAATTTAATTACTAATATTTTTTTCTGTAACAAAAACAATTAACTATTAACCAAATAAACTATGCCAATGAAAAGATTGGCAATTTTTTGGTAGTTATAAACTTTTCATACTTCTTCGACTGGAGTAACAAAAGAAAGAAAAAATGAAGTAAAAAAAAAATTAGTGTAAAGTAAAATAAGGGTCTTTGCTTTTTTTTTACTTATAGCATTCTTTCTTTTAGGTAACAGAAAGAATTGAAAATCAAAAATAAGAAAAGTATGATTTTTTTTTTTGAATCCATTCTATTCTATCCAACGAACAGTTCTTACCTTATCCTTACCAGAATGGATCATTCTGGATATTTAAAGAATCACAGATCGAGATCATTTTCGCTTAACCAAAGAATGACCCCTCTTTTTTACTAATAATACAATAATACAACAAAACAAAAGTCTATCTATATCATAAAGGAATAGGTCTGATTTTTTATTATGAATTTTTCTCTAATCCTTACATTCCATTGATTTAGAAATGGATATTTGAAAATCAGATAATACCTAAAATAGGAAAATCGAGTCCCTATCCGTAGAATGGAAGCCCCCCTCCTTTTTTTTTCACATTAGGTGAAAAATGTATCCTGTAAGAATTCCCACTTCAGGATTGAGTAGTAGGAGCATATCGTGAATGTGCCTGATAGACCAAAATTTTTAATGAAAATAAAGATATTCAAATTGACTGGACTTGACACTTGATTTTGTTTTCTGAGAAAGAAAAGGAATCCTTAGAAATGCATCTAATCTAAGAGTTCATAAGAAAAAATCTGGGACGGAAGGATTCGAACCTCCGAGTAACGGGACCAAAACCCGCTGCCTTACCACTTGGCCACGCCCCATTTCGTTTTATGCGACACTAATAAACAGTATTTTTATTATATAATATTCGTCAATCCCACTTCAATTACCAAAAAAATGAGAGATATTTTCTTGCTAGGATTCTAAACATGCGGATAATATAGAATCCAAAAAATGCATTGATCATTACATGGAATTCTATTAAGATATTATATGAAAGTCGAATTTCTTCCATTCTCATTTGAGAATGCGAATACAAGGAGGTATTTTGTGTTTGGGAAAGTCCGAAGAAAAAAGGATTTTGAATCCACCTTTTTTTTCTTTTCCTTTTTCCCTTAGAAAAATAACTCAATCAAAATCCAATTATCTACTCTACAAGAACGAAATGCTTGTTATGTCTAATATACTTAGTTTAACCTGTATCTGTTTTAATTCTGTTCTTTATCCGACTAGTTTTTTCTTCGCCAAATTACCCGAAGCTTATGCCATTTTCAACCCAATCGTGGATGTTATGCCTGTCATACCTGTATTCTTTTTTCTATTAGCGTTTGTTTGGCAAGCTGCTGTAAGTTTTCGATGAAATCTTTACTATTCTGTTCTGTCTGCCAAATTGAATGATGGATTCATTTCAAAAAAATAAAAAAAACCATCCTAGTGGATCTGTGCGGTAAGGAAAAACGGGTAATCTATTCCTTAAAAAAAAAATCTTGGAGATTATGTAATGCTTACTCTCAAACTCTTTGT